CCATTCATTTCAAAAATTCCATGATCCCTTCCCGAACCAAACATGAATCTTTCGATTCATTTGGCTCTCACGCTCAATGTAAATTACCATATCTTTATTGTTAATGTAATGAGCCTATCCTCTATTCTCTTGCCATATTCCAAAATGAAATCAAAATATCAAACGAATCCAAGACAAAAAAATTCGGAGGACTCTTCTGACCAAACAAAAAATATGTAATTGTCAGCAAAATTGTTTACTTTTTTAATCCAAGAAGTTTTTCTTACTTTATACACAATACATAGGTCATCGATTCAGCATTGGCTAAAAAAAGGGATAAAATCCCCAATAAGTAGTTCAAATCATTTTATCAATATGAGTGTTCTCTATTGATAAAAATTATTTATTTGAAACCATCTCTATATTAACATAGTGGTAGAAAGAGTACCATGCTGCGTTTGGACTTCAAACAGTTTAGCTTTAACCATGTTAATGGGCCCATATTATTGGTTGATAGAGAATCAAAGTGGATTTTCCAATAAATTACGAAATGCTATAGTTCTTACATATGATTTCTGAATTTATTCAGAAGTAATTCGCGAGATCATGCACCCTTCTTTCTTAGGTATAACTTTCCTAGTTATAAGAGAAAAAGTACATCTGGTTGGATCCAGCCTATTCTTGAAATAAACAACTCGCACACACTCCCTTTCCAAAAAAGATCAAGACCCCAAGCACTACACTTAGATTTATTAGATTTGTTGCTAAAATATCGGTATTAAACCCGAAACTCCCGGCGGATGGCCATGGGCCCAAAGAAAGGAAAGAATCGGTTACATTTTTCATATGATCTCCTCTATAGATAGACTAAAAAATCGAACAGAGTTCTTTTTGTATTACTTTGCCCTATATATATTTCGAGTTTCCCACTTTCTAAATCGAATCAAAAATATATTTGATTTAAAAATATTGAATTACCTTCTTGGTTGCAACCCCTCTTAAAAGGACTACGAACACAAACGGGAAGGATGAAAGCGAGTTCGTATGCTAATTCCTCATCCGCAAATCAGCCCTTCCCGTGGGTTATTTTCTCAACGAATAAGTAATTATAGGAATGAAATCTTTATATAATTCGAAAAAGCACAAGTCCAAGGCAATAAAATATGAAAAATTTTCATTTTTCATATTTCAAATATTAAACAAAAGGATTAGCAAATAAAAGTGCTAATGCTACAACCAAGCCATAAATTGTTAAAGCTTCCATGAAAGCTAGACTAAGCAACAAAGTACCTCGTATTTTTCCCTCCGCCTCGGGCTGTCTCGCGATACCTTCTACAGCTTGACCTGCAGCAGTACCTTGACCAACTCCAGGTCCAATAGAAGCAAGCCCTACAGCCAATCCAGCAGCAATAACGGAAGCGGCAGAAATCAGTGGATTCATGATAAGTTCCTCGTACCAAAAAAAAAATGGTTAATGATACATTCAACCAATGAACTATGACTTAATTATTCGATTGCTACGATTCATCCAGTCAAAGTAACTACGAACTTCGAATTCAAGTAATAACATTCTTGAATTATCAAAACTACTTTGATATCTCTTTTTTAGTTTCTATCGAGAAAGTCTTTGTGAATCCATACAACTTTAGTTTTTCCGTTTCTTTGTCCCGAACCGCTCTTTGGCTTTGAATTCTTCGATTTTTTTATTGACTTCATCTTCAACTCACAGTCACATATGAGACAGAAGGACTTCTATAGAATCCACATCTACACTCATATTTGATTAGTAGGGAAATTTAGAGATATCTTTAGCTCGTATATAACTAGTCAATATCTAATATCACATATACATGTCTTTCTTCCACAATGTAAACCCACTCTTTCTTCATCTTGAATTCAATCGGATTTAATAAGGATACGTCTAACCCTTGACAAGAGTTAACTTAGTGGCCATTCAATTACATATGCCTAGTTCGACCTTCCCTCTACGAACCATTTATGAATCCCCTTTGTTATAAATTTTCCTTTCCCTTGTTTATCATTATCCTGCAACCTAAATTGATAAGATAATCAATGGATAAATTGATTGGGCCGGATCGTTGCATAGAAATTAATTTGATTGATCTAAGTTCATACAATTTATTATTTATTAATATTTTCGTTTGGTCAATCGTTGAATAAAATCAACTCAAAAGGTGAATCGTTTGATAGAACATCCTTTTTATTTATTTAATAACACGTCGTAATATCGCAAGACTTCTTAGTCAAATTAGGAGTCCAAATAGTGAATATTCGGATTGGATGACCCATGAATATTCATTGAGGGGAAGGTTTGATTATGGTATAAATGGACCAAACGGGAATTTTAGGAAAAAGATCTTTGAGATCTCTTTCCTTTTTTCTACTCTAATATCAATATTGTAATCTTTATTGTAATCTTTTTTTTTCTATTACTCGAGATCGTATATAGTGTAGTTGTATTGTATATTTTTATTCCCTAAGTAAATTTTTTTAGTCATGC